TCGTAATAATAGAGTTTTCATTGTKTTTTTTTTTTTTTTTTTTCTTTAATTCTTTAATTTTTTAATTTTTTAAATTTTATTTTTTTAGTTTAGKTTTATTTAATTTTAATTAATTATTATTTAGTATTGTAATTTATTTGAATTTAGGGGTTATTTTATTAATTTAAAWAWTTTGATTATTAATTAATGATAATTAAATTTTATTAATTAAGTTAATTATATTTAATATTAATAATTAATATCGTATATATATATAGTAATAATAGAGTTTTCATGTTTTTATTTTATATGGTTATTTGTTTATTTTTATTTTATACTAAAGTTATTTATTTTAAATTGTTATTAATTAAATAGATAATTAATATTTTATTAAATTATTTAATTTATTAATATACTAATTTAGGGGGTGTATATTTTTTTTATAAGGAGGAATTTACCAAAATTTAATTATTAATGTAATATATAATAAGTTTTTGAAATTATTATTTCGTAATAATAGAGTTTTCATGTTTTTATTTTATATGGTTATTTGTTTATTTTTATTTTATACTAAAATTTATTTATTTTAATTATTGTTAATTAGATATATAATTAATTAATAATTTTGTTTGAATAGTATAAAGTTTTATTTTGGCTTTTAAATTTGTTATCAGTTTAATTTATATGTAAATTTTTGTGAGGATTGTTATTTATTTTAATAGTAAATAATTTTTTATTAGTCGCAGTAATTAATATTATTAATTAAGGAAACTTAGAAATAGTAATATTGAAGAGTATTGGCTAAATTTGTGCCAGCAGCCGCGGTTATACGAATAATACAAATAAATTTTTTTAGTTTGAGTTAAATTGATTTTTATGAAATAAAAGTAAATTTATTAGGTGAAATTTTAAATTTATAATAATTTTAAATTAAATAATTAAAGCTTGGAAATTTTATTTATAAACTAGGATTAGATACCCTATTATTTAAAATGTATCTTTAAAAACTAAGGTAGTAGTAGTTATGTTCTTGAAACTTAAAAAATTTGGCGGTATTTTAGTCTATTCAGAGGAACCTGTCTTGTAATCGATAATCCACGATGGACCTTACTTAAGTTTGTATTCAGTTTATATACCGTCGTTATTAGAATATTTTATAAGAAAGTTAATTTTCAAGATTTTTAAAAAGAAAATATATCAGATCAAGGTGTAGCTTATATTTAAGTATTGATGGGTTACAATAAAATTATTTAAATGGATATAAATTTGAAAAATTTATTGAAAGTGGATTTGATAGTAAAATTATATAGATTAATAATTTGATTTTAGCTCTAAAATATGCACACATCGCCCGTCACTCTTATTACTAAGGTAAGATAAGTCGTAACATAGTAGATGTACTGGAAAGTGTACCTAGAATGCAATTTAAAGCTTATTCAGTAAAGCATTTCATTTACATTGAAAAGATTTTTGTGCAAATCAATATAAATTGATTGTATTTTATTTATTAATTATATTTTTTTTTATTATAAATTATTAAAAATAATTATTATATGATTTGTTTGAGTATTTTATAAAGAAAAAATAATTTTAATTATAGTTAAATAGTATTGTGAAAGAAAATTGAAATAATTTGAAAAATTAATATTGTAAAAGAAAATTTAATTTATTGTACCTTGTGTATCAGGGTTTATCAAATAAAAATTATTTATTATAATTTTCTCGATTTTAAAAGAGTTAATATATTATAAAAGTTAATGTGACAAAATTATTTTGTATAATATATTAGAAATGAAATGTTATTCGTTTTTAAAGGTATCTAGTTCTTTAAGAAATAAATTTAATTTAGAAATTTTATATTATTTAATTAAGTATATTAATTAAATAATTATTTTATTTTAATATTTTATGGGATAAGCTATAAAATAAATTATTAAAAATTATTAAATAATTTAATAAATATAAGCTTAGAAATAGCTATTATTAATAAAAGTGTTATAATTTATTTTATAATATTGATTATTTATTAAATTTTAATTATGTATTAAAGTATTTATTTTAATTATAAAAATAAAAAAATAATGATAAAATTAGTATATTATTTTGTATAAATATAATTGATTGATAAGTTTTTATAAAGAACTCGGCAAAAATAATGTTCGCCTGTTTAACAAAAACATGTCTTTTTGAATTTTTTTTAAAGTCTAACCTGCCCACTGATAATTTAAATGGCCGCAGTATACTAACTGTGCAAAGGTAGCATAATCATTAGTCTTTTAATTGAAGGCTGGTATGAATGGTTGGACGAAATATTAACTGTTTCATGAAAATTTATAATAGAATTTTATTTTTTAGTCAAAAAGCTAAAATAAAATTAAAAGACGAGAAGACCCTATAAATCTTTATATATAGATTATTAGAATTTTGTAGATTTTTTTTATTATAATAATTAATTGTATTTTATTGGGGTGATATTAAAATTTAATAAACTTTTAATTTTAAAAAATCATTAATTTATGAATAATTGATCCGTTAATAACGATTAAAAAAATAAGTTACTTTAGGGATAACAGCGTAATTTTTTTGGAGAGTTCATATCGATAAAAAAGATTGCGACCTCGATGTTGGATTAAGATATAATTTTAGGTGTAGCCGCTTAAATTTTAAGTCTGTTCGACTTTTAAATTCTTACATGATCTGAGTTCAAACCGGCGTAAGCCAGGTTGGTTTCTATCTTTAAAAAATTAAAATATTTCAGTACGAAAGGACCTAATATTTAATAAATTATTATTTTTATATTGAATATAAATAATTTAACTATTTTGGCAGATTAGTGCAATAAATTTAGAATTTATTTATGTGATTTTTGTCACAAATAGTACTTGTTTTTTATAGAAAATTTATTATTTATTGTTGGTAGATTATTATTAATTATTTTTGTGTTAGTAAGAGTAGCTTTTTTAACACTTTTAGAGCGTAAGGTATTAGGATATATTCAAATTCGTAAGGGTCCTAATAAGGTTGGTATTGCAGGTATTCCTCAGCCTTTTTGTGATGCAATCAAATTATTTACTAAGGAACAAACTTATCCTTTATTATCAAATTATATTTCTTATTATTTTTCTCCTATTTTTTCTTTATTTCTTTCTTTATTAGTTTGAGTATGTATACCTTTATTTGTAAAGCTTTTTTCTTTTAATTTAGGTTTGTTATTTTTTTTATGTTGTACTAGTTTAGGGGTTTATACAGTGATAATTGCTGGTTGATCTTCTAATTCTAATTATGCTTTATTAGGAGGATTACGTGCTGTCGCTCAAACTATTTCTTATGAAGTTAGTTTAGCATTAGTATTATTGAGTTTTGTTTTTTTAATTGGCGGTTATAATATATTAATGTTTTATAAATATCAATTATTTATTTGATTTTTATTTATTATATTTCCAATAGCTTTAGTTTGATTTAGAATTTCTTTAGCTGAAACAAATCGAACTCCTTTTGACTTTGCAGAAGGAGAGTCTGAATTAGTTTCTGGGTTTAATGTAGAATATAGAAGAGGTGGATTTGCTTTAATTTTTTTAGCTGAGTATGCAAGTATTTTATTTATAAGAATGTTATTTTGTGTAATATTTTTAGGTAGAGATGTATTTTCTTTGTTGTTTTATGTTAAATTGACTTTTGTTTCTTTTATATTTATTTGAGTTCGAGGTACTTTACCTCGGTTTCGGTATGATAAATTAATGTATTTAGCTTGAAAGAGATTTTTACCTTTTTCATTAAATTTTTTATTATTTTTTGTAGGATTTAAGGTTTTTTTAATTTATTTAATTTAGATATTTTTTTTTAGTAAAGTTAATAGAAAATTTAATTTCTATCTTATGTTTTCAAAACATATGCTTATTTCAAGCTCATTAACTAGTTTAATAGATTATCTCATCATTTAATAATTAGTGGGTTAAATATGAAATAAGAAAAATACACTACTGTTAAAATTTGTCCAATTAGAACATAAGGTTCTTCAACAGGTCGGGCTCCAATTCATGTTAATAAAATTACAGTAACTGTTATTAATCAAAATAAAATTTGATTAATTGGGTAGAATTGAATTCCTCGGAATTTTCTTAAATGATAGAATGGTAAGATAGCTAAAATAGCAATTGATAGAACAAGAGCGATAACTCCTCCTAATTTATTAGGAATAGAACGAAGAATTGCGTAAGCAAATAAAAAATATCATTCAGGTTGAATATGAATAGGTGTAACAAGGGGGTTTGCAGGAATAAAATTATCTGGATCTCCTAGTAAGTAAGGATTAATTAATACTAATAGAATTAAAATTATTGTTATTACAATAAATCCAACAATATCCTTGAATGTGAAATAGGGGTGAAAGGGAATTTTATCAATATTTGAATTTAATCCTATAGGATTATTAGAACCTGTTTCATGTAGGAATAGAATATGAATTATTGTTATAGCAAGAACAATAAAGGGTAAAATAAAATGAAAGGTAAAGAATCGTGTTAAAGTGGCGTTATCTACTGCAAATCCTCCTCATACTCATTGAACTAAATCAATTCCTAAATAAGGGATAGCTGAAAGTAAATTAGTAATTACAGTAGCTCCTCAAAAAGATATTTGTCCTCATGGTAATACATATCCTATAAAAGCTGTTCCTATTACTAAGAAGAGAATAATTACTCCTACTAATCAGGTAGGTGTAAATAAATATGATCCATAGTAAATTCCTCGTCCTACGTGTAAATAAATACAAATAAAGAAAAATGATGCACCATTAGCATGTATTGTTCGTAATAATCAACCATAATTTACATCCCGACAAATATGATTAACTCTATTAAAAGCTAAGTTAATATCTGCTGTGTAATGTATAGCTAAAAATAAACCAGTAAGAATTTGAATTATTAAACATAAAAATAAAAGAGAACCAAAGTTTCATCATGCGGAAATATTAATAGGTGCAGGTAGATCAACTAGAGCACCATTTGCGATTCTAAGAATAGGGTGTTTAACTCGTAAAGGTTTGTTCATTAGTTAAATATGGGTCGTAAAGGTCCCTTGAATAATTTTGTAATTTTTACAACGGCAATTAATGTAATTAATAAATAATTTATTAATATAATAGTTAATAAATTATTTGGGTAATTATATAATTTTACAAGAGAYATAGAATTTTCTATAATGTATGAATTTATATCAAAAATTGATTTAATTTCTATATTTGAGTATTGTGTTAAAATGTTTTTATCAATAAAGAATAAAATTGAAATACTTAATAAAAATAGAATAATTGCTGTAATTATTAATTTAATTGAAAATGAAAATATTTCGTTAGATGCTAATGATGTAACATAAATAAATAGTACTAGTATTCCTCCTAAGAATACTAAAAATAAAATATATGAGAATCAGAATGTTTTAGTTATTAATCCTGATGTAAGACAAATTAATGTTGTTTGGATTAATAGAGTTAATCCTATAGCTAAGGGATGTTTTATGTTAAAGAAAATAAAATTAAAAATAAGTAGTAATGTTATTAAAATTCATTGTATAATATCAAGAGGTAGTTTAATTAAAATATTAATTTTGGGGATTAATGATAAAGAATTTTCTTTTCTCTTGAAGTTTTAAAAGAATATATCTTATTTTGATTTACAAGACCAATGTTTTTATTAAACTATTAAAACTAATGTTAACAGTTTTAAATTGAATTTTATCGAGTGTTTTATTTATTATGGGAGTATTTACTTTTGTTTCAAATCGTAAGCATTTATTATCTATACTATTAAGATTAGAATATATTGTTTTAAGATTATTTTTGTTATTATTTATTTATTTAAATATACTTAATTTTGAATTTTTTTTTAGAATAATATTTTTAACTTTTAGTGTATGTGAAGGAGCATTAGGTCTTTCTATTTTAGTTAGAATAATTCGTACTCATGGTAATGATTATTTTCAAAGTTTTAATATTTTACAATGTTAAAAATTATTATTTTTATTTTATTTTTATTTCCTTTATGTTTAATACATAATACTTATTGAATGGTTCAAAGTTTTTTGTTTTTATTAAGATTTATTTTTATTACAATAAATATATATAGTAATTATTTTATATCTGTTTCTTATTTTTTTGGTTGTGATATAATTTCTTATGGATTAATTTTATTAAGTTTATGAATTGTTTCTTTGATGTTAATGGCTAGAGAGTCTGTTTATAAATATAATAATTATGTTAATTTATTTCTAGTTAATATTATTTTATTGTTAATTATATTAGTATTAACTTTTAGAAGAATAAGATTATTTATGTTTTATTTATTTTTTGAAAGAAGTTTAATTCCTACTTTATTTCTTATTTTAGGGTGGGGTTATCAACCTGAGCGTTTACAGGCTGGTGTATATTTATTATTTTATACTTTATTAGTTTCTTTACCTATATTAGTAGGAATTTTTTATACCTATAAAATTGCAGGTACGATAAATTTTTATTTATTGAATAATTATATATTTGATTTAGAAATTTTATATTTTTCATTGGTAATAGCTTTTTTAGTTAAAATACCAATATTTTTAGTTCATTTATGACTTCCTAAGGCTCATGTAGAAGCTCCTGTTTCTGGATCAATAATTTTAGCTGGAATTATGTTAAAATTAGGGGGTTATGGTTTATTACGTGTTTTACCATTTATTCAGTTAATAGGATTAAAATTTAATTATATTTGAGTAAGAATTAGTTTAGTAGGAGGTGTTTTAGTTAGTTTAATTTGTTTACGTCAAACAGATTTAAAGGCTTTAATTGCTTATTCATCAGTAGCTCATATGGGGATTGTTTTAGCTGGTTTAATAACAATAACTTATTCAGGAATTTGTGGTTCTTATACTTTAATAATTGCTCATGGATTATGTTCTTCAGGATTGTTTTGTTTAGCCAATATTTCTTATGAACGATTAGGTAGTCGAAGATTATTAATTAATAAGGGATTATTAAATTTTATACCTTCTATGGCTTTATGATGATTTTTATTAAGTTCTGCTAATATAGCAGCTCCTCCTACATTAAATTTGTTAGGGGAAATTACTTTAATTAATAGAATTGTTAGTTGATCATGAGTTACTATATTAATATTATCATTATTATCATTTTTTAGAGCTGCTTATACTTTATATTTATATGCTTATAGACAACACGGTAAAATTTTTTCTGGGGCATATTCTTTTAGAGGAGGTTCTATTCGTGAGTTTTTACTTTTATTTTTACATTGATTTCCTTTAAATTTATTAATTTTGAAGGGAGATATATGTATATTATGATTATGTTTAAATAGTTTAAAAAAAATATTGATTTGTGGTGTCATTGATGAGAGTTATTCTCTTTAAACCGTGAAATATTTGTCAATTTGTACAATTAGATTTATTAGATTATTTTTTTTTAGATTATCTAGTTTTTTATTCGGTATAATTTTTATTATAAATGATTATAGAATTTTTATTGAGTGAGAAGTAGTTTCTTTTAATTCAATAAGTATTGTAATAACTTTATTATTTGATTGAATAAGTTTAGTTTTTATATCATTTGTTTTAATAATTTCTTCTTTAGTAATTTTTTATAGAAAGGAATATATAAGTAGAGATTATAAGATTAATCGATTTATTATATTAGTTTTAATGTTTGTTACTTCAATAATGTTATTAATTATTAGTCCAAATTTAATTAGAATTTTATTGGGGTGAGATGGATTAGGTCTTGTTTCTTATTGCTTAGTAATTTACTTTCAAAATGTGAAGTCTTATAATGCTGGTATATTAACTGCGTTGTCTAATCGGATTGGTGATGTGGCTTTATTATTAGCGATTGCTTGAATATTAAATTATGGAAGATGAAATTATGTTTTTTATTTAGAAGTTATGAAAAGTGATTTAGAAATATTAATTATTGGTAGTTTAGTTATGTTAGCAGCTATAACTAAAAGAGCTCAAATTCCATTTTCTTCTTGATTGCCGGCTGCTATAGCTGCCCCAACTCCTGTCTCTGCTTTAGTTCATTCATCTACTTTAGTAACAGCAGGGGTTTATTTATTGATTCGATTTAATATTGTTTTAAGAAGATCTTGAATAGGAAATTTTTTATTATTAGTTTCTGGATTAACTATATTTATAGCGGGATTGGGAGCTAATTATGAATTTGATTTAAAAAAAATTATTGCTTTATCTACTTTAAGTCAATTAGGTTTAATAATAAGAATTTTATCTATAGGATATTATAAATTAGCATTTTTTCATTTATTAACTCATGCTTTATTTAAGGCTTTATTATTTATATGTGCAGGAGCTATTATTCATAATATAAATAATTGTCAAGATATTCGTTTAATAGGAAGTTTAAGATTGATAATACCTTTAACTTCTTCTTGTTTTAATGTAGCTAATTTAGCTTTATGTGGAATGCCTTTTTTAGCTGGGTTTTATTCAAAGGATTTAATTTTAGAAATGGTTTCTTTATCTTATATTAATATATTTTCTTTTTTTTTATACTTTTTTTCAACTGGTTTAACTGTTTGTTATTCATTTCGGTTAGTATATTATACTATAACTGGAGATTCTAATTTTTTTTCTTTAAATTTATTAAATGATGAAGGTTGAGTTATATTAAAGAGTATAATAGGTTTATTGATTTTGAGAATTTTTGGCGGGAGAATACTTAGATGATTAATTTTTCCTAGTCCTATAGTAATTGTTTTACCTTCTTATTTAAAGTTATTAACTTTATTTGTTTGTATTACAGGAGGATTAATAGGTTACTTAATTTCTAATGTATCTTTATTTTTTTTAAATAAGGCTTTAAATAATTATAATAGTTCTTATTTTTTAGGTTCAATATGATTTATGCCTTATATTTCTACATACGGAATTATAAATTATTCATTAATTGTTGGTAAATTATCCGTTAAGTCTTTTGATCAAGGTTGATCAGAATATTTTGGGGGACAACAATTGTATTATAATTTAGTTAAAAATTCTCAATTAAATCAGATATTACAAAATAATAATTTAAAGGTTTATTTATTGAGTTTTATTCTTTGAATTGTTGTTTTATATATATATATAATTTGTTTTTAATTCAAATAGCTTATATTTAGAGTATAACACTGAAGATGTTAGGGAGATAAATTTATCTTTGAATATAGTGAATTAATTTTAGTAATTTATAAAAAAAATTTTTTTAATTTTACAATGAAAATGTAATGTTTTATTTAAACTATATAAATAAGAAGTATAAATGGAATTTAACCATTAAAAGATAAAAGTTAGCAGCTTTTTCTTGAACATCATACTTCTTTAATTGGAGTATAAATCTCAATTCTATCATTAACAGTGATAAGCCTCTTTTTGGCTTCAATTAAAGAATAAGGGTAAGTGATACCTAAGATTAGGTCGAAACTAATTGCAATTTATCGCTTCATATTCAAGGTAGATTGAATAATCAATACTTTTTGAATGCAAATCAAATGTTATAGTTAACTACAACCCTAATTAGATCAGTTTAATATACCTTGATTTCATTCATGATAAAGACCAATAAGTAAAATTAAAATAAAAATAATTGATGTAGTTGTTCATATAAATAGATTTGAAAATTTAATAATGCAAATAATAGGAAGAATTAATGCAATTTCTACATCAAAAATAAGAAAAATAATTGTGATTAAAAAGAATCGAAGAGAAAAGGGTAATCGAGATGAAGATTTTGGGTCAAATCCACATTCAAATGGAGAAGATTTTTCTCGGTCAACTAGTGTTTTTTTTGATAAAATAGATGCTAATAACATTACTACTATAGATAGTGTTATAATAATTAAACTTATTGTTAAAATTGATAAAATTATCTATACTATTATATAATAGACCATATGATTGGAAGTCAAATATACTTTTTATACTATATAGATAATTAATTAACCTCCTCATCAATAAATTGATACATAAAGGAATAATCATACAATATCAACAAAATGTCAGTATCAGGCAGCAGCTTCGAATCCAAAGTGATGATTTTTTGAAAAATGATTATTTAAATGTCGTATTAAACAAATTAATAAGAATGTGGTTCCAATTAGGACATGAATTCCATGGAATCCTGTTGCTATAAAAAATGTTGATCCATAAACTGAATCGGCAATAGTGAAGGGTGCTTCAATATATTCATATGCTTGAAGAATTGTAAAATAAATTCCTAATGTTACTGTAAAAAATAAACTTTGTGCTGCTTGAGAGTGATTACCTTCCATTAATCTGTGATGAGCTCAAGTTACTGTAATTCCTGAAGTTAGTAAAATTACAGTATTTAATAAAGGAATTTGAAATGGATTAAATGGTGTAATTCCCATTGGGGGTCATACAGCTCCTAATTCAATAGATGGGGATAAACTACTATGAAAAAAAGCTCAAAAAAAAGAGACAAAAAATAAAACTTCTGATAAAATAAATAAAATTATTCCTCATCGAAGTCCTGTTGTTACAGCTTCAGTATGAAGACCTTGGAAAGTTCCTTCTCGAGAAACGTCTCGTCATCATTGATAAACAGTTAAAATAGTAATAATATTTCCTAAAAGAAATAATGATATGTTATATTGATGGAATCATTTTACTATTCCAGCTACAGTTGTTATTGCTCCAATTGAAGCAGTAAGAGGTCATGGTCTGTAATCTACTAAATGAAATGGATGATTTGAGTGAGTTGACATTAATTTACTTCTCTAGAATAAAGAGTAGAAAGTACAGCAAATACATAAGATTGAATTATAGCTACTGCTGATTCTAAAACTAATAAAGCAATTTGAGTAATAATTAGTACTCTTAATAAAATAGTAGATATTGAAGGACCAGTATTTCCTAAAAGAGTAAGTAATAAATGTCCTGCAATTATATTTGCAGTTAATCGTACTGCTAATGTTCCAGGTCGAATAATATTACTAATTGTTTCAATACATACTATAAAAGGTATTAAAACAGCAGGAGTTCCTTGAGGTACTAAATGAGCAAATATGTGTTGTGTATTATTAATTCATCCAAATAATATGAAACTTAATCATAAAGGTAAAGCTAATGTTAAAGTTAAAGTCAAATGACTAGTGCTTGTAAAAATGTAAGGGAATAGTCCTATAAAATTATTAAATAAAATTATTGAAAATAATGAAACGAACAGAAAAGTTGAACCATTAGCTCCTATAGGTCCTAATAGGGTTTTAAATTCCTTATGAAGAGTTAATAAAATATTATTTCAGAAAATATGATATCGTGAAGGTATCAGTCAATAAGCAGACGGAATTATTAAAATTCCTAAAAAAGTTCTTAATCAATTTAATGATAAATTGAAAATACTAGAAGAAGGGTCAAATACTGAAAATAAATTTGTTATCATTTTCAATTTAATGAATTTATAGATTGTGATTTAATTGTAAGACTTGATTTAGGTATAGAAGGAATATATGAATAATAATTTATTATATTAAAAATTACAAATGCAATAGAAAAAATAATAAATAAACTTAATCAACCAATTGGTGCTATTTGAGGGATTAAAAAATATCAATAAATTGATAATTTTAGTTTGACAAACTAATGTTATTTGTTTAACTAATTTTTTCATTAGAAGTAAGTGCTAATTTACTATAAAATGGTTTAAGAGACCAGTACTTGCTTTCAGTCATCTAATGAAGAGTTTATATTATTAGAAATTCATTTGATAAAATAATTTACAGGAATTCTTTCAATTACAATTGGTATAAATCTATGGTTAGCTCCACAAATTTCTGAACATTGTCCGTAAAATAAGCCTGGTCGATTAATTAAGAAATTAGTTTGATTTAATCGTCCAGGAGTTCCGTCTACCTTTACTCCTAGTGCAGGAACTGTTCAAGAGTGAATTACATCTGCAGCTGTAACTAAAATTCGAATTTGAGAATTTATTGGTAGTACTACTCGATTATCAACATCTAATAATCGAAATCTATCTAATGATAATTCATTAGTGGGGATTATGTAAGAATCAAATTCAATATTAGTAAAGTCTGAATATTCATAACTTCAATATCATTGATGACCAATAGTCTTTAATGTAATTGAAGGTTCATTAATTTCATCTAATAAATATAAGAGACGAAGTGAGGGGAATGCAATAAATAATAAAATAATTGCTGGCAGAATAGTTCAGATAATTTCAATAGTTTGTCCATGTAAAAGATATCGATTTACATATTTGTTAAATAATAGTATAATTATTAAATAACCTACTAAAACAGTAATTATTACTAAAATTAATAAAGTATGATCATGAAAAAAAATTAATTGTTCTATTAATGGGGAAGAACTATCTTGTAAACCTAAATTTGCTCATGTTGACATTAATGTGTTCTAATAAAAGTAAAATACTTTATATATGGAGCTTAAATCCATTGCACTAATCTGCCATATTAGAAGTTAGTTAATAATGGCAATTCAGAATAACTATGTTCAGCTGGCGGAGTGTTTTGAAGTCATTCAATAGATGAATTTAGTTGAACTGGGAATATAACTTGTCGTTGTGATACTAAACTTTCTCAAATAATAAAGAAGAAAAATAAGATTCCTAATAATGAAATTGTTGATCCGATTGTTGAAATTACATTTCAAGCTGTATAAGCATCTGGGTAATCTGAATATCGTCGAGGTATTCCTGCAAGTCCTAAGAAATGTTGCGGGAAGAAAGTTAAATTTACTCCTATAAATATAATAGTAAATTGACTTTTTAGTATTTTTGCATTTAATGTTAATCCGGTAAATAAAGGGTACCAGTGAACAAATCCTGCTATAATGGCAAATACAGCTCCTATTGAAAGTACATAGTGGAAGTGAGCTACTACATAATATGTATCATGTAAAATAATGTCAATTGATGAATTAGCTAAAACAACTCCAGTTAATCCTCCTACTGTAAATAAGAATACAAATCCTAAGGCTCATAAAGTAGCAGGAGAGTAATTTAATTGAGTTCCGTATAGAGTAGCAAGTCAACTAAAAATTTTAATTCCTGTTGGAACAGCAATAATTATTGTTGCTGAAGTAAAATAAGCTCGTGTGTCTACGTCTATTCCTACTGTGAATATATGGTGAGCTCATACAATGAATCCAAGAAGTCCAATTGCTAATATAGCATAAATTATTCCTAATGATCCGAATGTTTCCTTTTTACCTGATTCTTGACTAATAATATGAGAAATTATTCCGAATCCTGGTAAAATTAAAATATAAACTTCAGGGTGACCGAAAAATCAAAATAGGTGTTGATATAAAATAGGATCTCCTCCTCCTGCTGGGTCGAAAAAAGAGGTATTAATATTTCGGTCAGTTAATAATATAGTAATAGCTCCTGCAAGTACCGGTAAAGATAAAAGTAAAAGTAGGGCTGTAATTACTACTGATCAAACAAATAAAGGTATTCGATCAAAGGTAATTCCTGTAGATCGTATATTAATTACTGTAGTAATAAAATTTACTGCTCCTAAAATTGAAGAAATTCCAGCTAAATGTAGAGAAAAAATAGCTAAATCAACAGAAGCTCCTCCATGAGCAATATTAGAAGATAAAGGAGGGTAAACAGTTCACCCCGTTCCAGCTCCATTTTCTACTATACTACTTACTAGAAGCAATGTTAATGCCGGGGGTAAAAGTCAAAAACTTATATTATTTATTCGAGGAAAGGCTATATCTGGAGCTCCTAGTATAATTGGAACTAATCAGTTTCCAAATCCTCCAATCATAATTGGTATTACTATAAAAAAAATTATAATAAAAGCATGAGCTGTAACAATTACATTATAAATTTGATCATCTCCAATTAATGCACCAGGATGACCTAATTCTGCTCGAATAAGAATTCTTAGTGAAGTTCCTACTATTCCTGCTCAAGCTCCGAAGATAAAATATAAAGTTCCAATATCTTTATGATTAGTAGAGAATAACCATTGTTGCGATTAAATGGCTGAAATTTTAGGCAATAGACTGTAAATCTATTTATGAGAGTTATTCTCTTTAATCATAAATAATTGGCTTTATAGTCAATAATGACATTAGACTGCAATTCTAAAGGAGTAAATATTTACTAAGGCTTAAAAGATTATTCTTATATTTATAGCTTTGAAGGCTATTAGTTTATTTAACTTAAAGCCTTAAAGTATAAAGAATAAAGAAAATATTAGGAATAATCCTATCGAAGAAAAAAATGAATATGTTATGAAAGTTGTTAAATAATTTGAATTATAAACTGAATTGTTTATTCAATTATTTTCATGATAATTAAGTATAAATGCTCTGTAGGATAGACGTATGTAGAAATATAGAGTAATTAGAGTTATTAAAACTATAAAAGTTAATAAAAATAATTGATTATTTATTGTTAATGATTGAATTACTAGTCATTTTGGTAGAAATCCTAAAAATGGAGGAAGTCCTCCTAAAGACAATAAATTAAAAAATAGGAAGAATTTTATTGTTTTTGAATGGAAAGAAAGAGTGAATAATTGATTAATATGAGAAGTTTTAAATATATTAAATATAAAAATTATTGTAAAAGTTAAAAATGCATAAAATATAAAATAAGTTATTCATATTAAGTTTCTGTCATACATTGCAGCTAGTATTCAACCTAAGTGATTAATTGAAGAATAAGCTATTAATTTTCGTAAAGAGGTTTGATTTAATCCTCCTAGAGCACCAATTATTCTTGATAAAATAATTCTAGTAATAATTAAAGGCTTAAAGATAATATATGAAATTAACATTAAAGGGGCAATTTTTTGTCATGTTATTAAAATTAGTGCATTTAATCAAGAAAGACCTTCCATTACGTTAGGGAATCAAAAATGAAAGGGTGCAGAACCTCTTTTTAATAACAAAGAAGAAAAAATTATTATTTCTATTAAAAAGTTAGAGTTTATTTTATTTGAATTTAATAAGAACAAAATTGTAGCAAATAAGAACACTGAAGAAGCTAATGCTTGTGTTAGGAAGTACTTTAATGAGGCTTCTGTTGATATTAATTTATTATCTCTTATTAGGGGGATAAAAGATAATAAATTAATTTCTAAACCTATTCAAGCTCCTAGTCAAGAATTAGCTGAGATAGAAATTAGTGTTCCTATCATTAAAATTATGAAAAATATAATTTTTGATGAATTGTTAAAAATTAAAAGAAAAGGATTAGAACCTTTATAAATGGGGTATGAGCCCAGTAGCTTAATTAGCTTATCTTTTTATATTTTGGTGTATGATGCACAAAAGTTTTTGATACTTTTAGAAATAGTTTAATTCTATTAAATATAATGAATGTAATATTAATTACATGATTTACCCTATCAAGGTAATCCTTTTATCAGGCAATTCATT